CATTCTCTCTGTCCCGATTATCGCGTGAGCTGAGGGGGGGAACTCGGCAGAAGATCGGTCTGCAAGAAAGGCCTACTTATCCACGGGTTCATTTGCTTAAGACGGCTGTGCAGGGCAATCGGGTGCAGTAAGTATCGCCTCTCAAGTTTTTTAGCTCTTCTCTTCCTTTTCCCGATTGGTTCTGTGTCAGGTGAGTGGCGGAACTTCTTCCTGTCAGGCAGAGGTTTGCCAAGGCGTATTTTCCTACGTGTGATCGGGCCGGAGTGAAACAAGGGATCAAAGCCAATTTGTTAGTAAAAGGGCGCGAAGTCTTTAAGATCGGATGCAATTCTGAAGCTGGTACATGCTGCACTGGTCCATGTTTCTGGCAGGCCTGGCATCCCTTAGCATATTTTATGAAATCGGCAAACAAAGAAAGATGGTTGGCCAGTAATGGCCATACCTTCTGATCAGCCAACGCATTTTATGCCCTGCTTGATGTGATCCACATACTATACTCCATCATGGACTTGAAACAAGATTTTTTCGGCTTCTTGCTCACTCGCACACCTGAGGAGCAGTCCGTCCTTTCCACGCCGATACAATATTCCGTCAATCAAAGCATAATTCAAAGCTTGTTGTTTGCCAGTTTGATCTTATTTCCTGGGAGTTTCTTTAGAAGGATCGGACAAGTACCTGACGAGAGGCTGTTGTCAATCATCCTGCCCGATCTCTTCTGGCTCCATTATGTAACGTTTTCTGGAATGCTGTTGGAATCGTCCTTTGAACGTTTGTTCAGTTGTCCAATTAGGAAATCTCAAACGTCGAAGCCAGCTGGGCCATTGTGTTAGCCTCAACATTGGCCCTTCTAGGTACATGGTCAATCTTAATTTCATCAAACTCGGCGAATCGAGTCTAGGGCTCTTTTTGTGTATGGCTGCTGCTTTGCATCTATTACCTCATACTCAACGATGACTTGTCTCACTACTAGCTGAGAATCACCCTTCTTTCTTAACGTGGATGGATCGCATGCCCATTGCCGCAGCTAGTTCTAATCCGATAAGCAAGGCTTCATACTCAGCTACGTTGTTCGTGCATGGGAAATTTAGCCTGTTTGAATAGAATCGTAAACTAAACCGCTCTATCGCTACACCCGTGTTTGCCCGCGCTACACCTGATCTGTTTACTTACTGACTCTTATGCCGCTAACGCGACCCTTTCTTTGTCAAACAAACAGGAAACTTCCGATCTATTTCTGCCGGGTTGGTTGCTCGCTTCCAAAGTCAAGGAATAGTTAGCCCATTTAAGCACTACACATTATATAGTAGAGTAGACTTCCAAAGCTGCAAGGCGAGAAGAGAAAAGGCTCCAAAGCGCAGGGAAAGCTTTTGCTTGTTTTGTTCCAGTTACACCAGTATCAGTTGGTGGGCTAATGCCCGTTGAAGTTCAATCCCTAATCTGCATCATCAACGGAAGCTGCTAAAACGGAAGAAGAAGAAAGAGGGGTCGTTCAGGCTAGGGTGAATCATAAAACGATCCAAAACCACAAGCGTCATGCTGATAAGGCTCCTTTAGAAGAAAGCCCATCATCATCGTGACCCGGGCCTGCTGCAAACGACTGCTCGAAAGCGTTGGTTGGTGGGTGGGGACAGTGGTGCACATGTAACTGTGCCCTTTGTTGGGAAAGAAGCAGAAGCATCCCAAGCCGAAGATGAATCAACTGAAGCAGAAACTGATTAATTAAGTGGATACAACAAGAGACGAAGAAGCTATCCAGGTGAATCAACAGACTCTCAAAGCGAATAGATAAAGCGAAGGCAGTTGCAAAGTAAACAACTGCTTTTCCCAGTCAATAAACACGTTTTGTACCAGAAACAGGTCCAGTAGGTGGGCTTTTCGAAAGCCGCTTTTGCAGAAGTGTTTTAGCGTGCTTCCGGTGGTTGGGACTGTGCCAAAGAGACGATCGGCAGTGATTGATTAAGGGTCAAGCCCCGGGTGAGCGTACTAGGGCTAGGGTACTTCCACATCATAATACAAAGAAGAATTTAGGAGCTCATCGTCGGCAAAAAGTAATACTATAGGATTTATCCTCAAGTATTACTCTAATGACAAAATAAAATAATAAACAATGACCAAATTGAATATCCTTAACTATCCTCTCTCGGTTGCAAAAAAAGGAAACCCTATCTCGGTTGGAGCACAATTAAAAATTAGGTTTTTTGGGGTCGCTCCCCTCATTGTTAGAGCACGGAGCTGCTCGTGCAATTTGACTGGTCTCTTTCTTATGGTATCACGATTGGGAATTAGAGTAGCGTCCATGATTAGTTCTAGTTGGTATCGAAGAGGCATGAAACTTAGGTTACTTGATATGGGAACTAACAGGAAAATCGCAGTCGGAGTTGGTATTCGTAACGTGTTCAGTTCTTTGATCCATGCCGTCGCTAGAATGGTTTCTTACCTTTGGATGCATTTTTTGCTTTTGTACATCGAAAGTGGCGTTTTTCGATTCATTTTCTACCTTTTATTTGGGGTCACTTTCAACTTACTCTTTTTTTTGCAAATTTCGTTTTGCTGCGATAGTGTGCCTGGTGCATCAGAATCAACAACTTCTTGTTCTACCGTGGGTCATGCCTCTTCCAGCAGCACTGAAGGGGAGTTCTTTTCGTGTAAGGAATCTCGAGATTCCAGTGCGTCACCTTCATCAGTCGGCAGTTCAAAAGAAAGCGACTCTCCCGCCCTTATATAGTCAAAGGCGACAGCATGAAAGTGAAAGACGGCTCTTCAGACTCCAATACGGAGGTAAGTTCAGGCCCAGAAAGCCCCGAAACGCGGCCCATTTTATATGATTGATTTTCCGAAAAGTTATATAATCTTTCGGATGGGGAAATAGAGGGCCTGTGGAAAGATCAAATCAAGAACGCGTTTCAAGATGGACTTGAGAAAGCGGATCCGGTGGGAATGTAAGTATGGACAAATAAGTGACAAAGAACTCTTTCAGGCGGTTCGTTTTGATAGGCACGATCTCAAATCATTGGAAGAGCTGAAAATTCTCTGTAAGGATTTGCGGGGTACCTGGCCGAGTTTTCAGGATGCAGAAAGAACTTCAATACATTACCGCCTCCTGATGATCCTCGAAGAACATGAAAGACCAGGAATTGATTGATTCTCTTCAAGCCGTTTATCAAAGACTCTGGAAGTGAACTACGCTGGCTTGATCCCTTCACGGGGTACGTAGAGCAACCGCACCCGTGTGGCCCGGCCAAAGCTTTAGGATGGAAACTAATCTTCACCCGATCCCAACTTTATTAAGATAAAAGAAAGTGAGGCTTGCTGACTTATACTCAATTTAAGGGTAAAGTCTTAATCAAATAGTTCAGTTGTTACTTTGTCGATTCCTGTATCATCGTAGGGTGGAACGGGTTGGAACGGGAATGATCGAACTGAGAGAGAGAGTCTTAAAGCTAAATCTTGGTCCCGATCAAGTCTCCGTCCTAATGGTGGACCAAGCTGAGATTCGTTTTTTTTGACTGAGAGCATCGAGTTCCTCGGGGGTATCCGAGAACGTTCCGATATCTTTAACCTCCTTCGGAGGTGGCAGCCATATCAGTTCATAAAATGAATAATGGAAGCAATAGTCCTTACCGTCGTCAAATAAGAGCACCTGGCTGTTTCCATGCACGCCCAATCTTTCTTTCCGAGTAAGCTAACCGGCACTAAGCTACGCTAAGCGGGACGTAGTGGTAATGGTAATGAAGAATAAGCTAGACAGGTCTGACCTGGAACTGCGGATCAAACAAAGGGAACAGTATCACGAACGACCATTGCCTAGCTGACACCCTTCTTGCTCTGCTTCCACTACGCCACACCAACCTGACACCTTCCTGTGCACCTTCTTTCTCGGCAAACCTCCTCACTACGCTCGCCTCATTCCTCTGTTACCGGTGCCCTTACCTCTTGCTATTGACCGGTGGTCCGCCTTTTGCACTCCCGAACTAGCTCTTTCTTAGTCTCTCTCACTACGCGAGTCTCTCCCGCTTTCTTTGTCCCCAGGGGTCCGGGATAAAGCCCATTAAATTAGTTTCACTATATATAGTGGTGGACAAAAATCAATGTCAGAGAAAACTAGTCTTCTGGTTCCCATCCGTGAACCAATCAAAGTAGCTCTCCTTCTTTGTCAAGCGCCTCTTTGATTGACGAAAGATTGATCGATTCCTGGGATATATGCCCAACGATTAGGAACTTCCACCCCTATCCCAAACTTGGAGAACGTAGTTTTCACTCCCTTTTGGTTGTGGGCGCAAGGCAGCGCTCACTTCCATTTGTTGATTTGGTATATTAGCCCCTCTCTCTATCCGTCCGAAGTCCTTCTCGTCCCTTTTGGTAGCTACTTCGTCTTTCGATAGAATCTCTCTTGGAACTGAACCCAAAGGGGTTTTTTGGGCGGCAATGAGAACCTAGGCATAGAACTTGTCAGGTGAAAAAGAAAGTCCTTTCTTTCCGTTCGGAGGGTTTGCAGTTCGATTTACGCGATCTAAATCTTCTTCATTACCACCTAAAGACAGGGGAACTCGCCGAAGTGGTTCCGTCACATGCGTTCGACCAACCAGGGCGTGGGACACCTTTGGGTGGTGGCGTGCTAGCAGCGCGACCTCGCACACATCGACAAAGTCCATTCTCTTTAAGTGAGTGACGTCGTCGTTATCTACGTCCATTCCACTTGTCCACTTGACCGATCTGGAACAACCTGTTGCCATTCACGATTCTATAGGCGGAGGCTTTCCGCTTCTCGGGTGTTTACCCATCAGCACTTCCAAGCTTTACGGTTTCTTTAGCCGATTTCTTCAAGGGGGAGACAGCAGCTGTGGAACTCTTGTCAAGCCCCCCTCTTTCTTGGGCATGAATGAACACCCGCTGGATAAGTTGGGACAACGTTTCTTCGTAACCTGATTACTGACAGCGTTCGGAGCAAAAAAAAGCCATTCCACCAAGCAAACTTGGAATTTCAATATTCATAGGCAAAGCCTCTCATGGCCGAGGTCCTTGGTTCGGAAGAAGCAGCGTCTTTGGACTCCAATTCCTTGCCGGGACATACACTATTATCCGAAACTCACTACCCAGTAGTAGAACCCCCCTGAAAGGGTAAATGGAAGACTTATTTTCAAGATCAGAACACTATGCTGGACTTCGTTTTCTTCAACCGCCCTATCATTTAAAGGGGTCCCACCCTTTCTTCCCTCTCATTTATAGTCCTCTCTCGCGACGCTTTCTTGCTGATAAGAAGCCACCTACGTGGAGCGCAGGCAATCTTTATTCTAATTGGCCCTTCTCGTGAGGTTGAAGCCACATCACACTCTTCTCATGGAAAGATCCCCCCCATGCATGAGGAATGGAACACTTACCCCTTCCTTAGCCGATTTTGCGAGGCAAGAGCAACTGCTTCGCTCAAAGAGACCCTTACTGCTGAAGGCTCGGGTTAAAAGGCGTGTGGCAAATGCTGCCCCTCAAAGTAACTACCAAACTTCTCCCTGTGGCGGGGCATAATCAAAGACGGTGACAGATGTTGTCGCTCAATTCGTTCTTCACCCCCTCCCTGGACACAAGGCAGTTACCACCTTTGCTGATTGATCGGTTCGTTAGGCTCGGGTCAGTCCCTTGATCCTAAGGGGAAGGAAGGAACAGAAGCAAGCAAGCCGAAAGCAACCGTTCCTTCTTTCTGTGTATCTTGACTTTGTTGTACTCGATTTCCCGAGGGTATATTGTACGATTAACGGAGGAAAGTCATGGATCACGGTTAGGCATGCGAGACTTTGGCAGGGTACGATAAGCCGTAGTACGAGACGCTTTTTCAGGCTATATTTGCATTCTGGCTGTATTATCCGACCGGGTCGATGCAGTCATGAGAGCTTTCTCATCTCTCATCTCTCATCTCTCATCTATGGGCACCTCTGTTTTAGGCTTTATATATCCCCATCCAGCTCTTAACCTTTGAACCGGGCTCCTGTTCACGCATGCTTTTAGCTGGAAATGATTTCAGGTGAAGCTCACCCGTCTTGTTCTCATCTTAAGGGAAGGCCCAGGCGCAGAAGGAAGACTCTTTGATCGGGTAGTTCCCCTTGTTCTCAGTCATCTTAGGTGCAGTTGGCCAATCAAACTAATTACTCTAGTGGTTCCCTTGTTATTATCATAGTAATAGCAGTTAGCCTCTAAACCAGCTCTTATTGTTCCAGTTGTCAGTGATGAAATAGAAAGAGAAAAACATTCCATTTCATATCCAAATCAATCAAGTCAGTTTATGAAGGGAAATCCGTTAAACAAATAAAAAATTCCTCCCCAATGAACGCTCAAGCACGACAGATTTACTTTGATAAGCGCACTAGCTGACTACGAGATCAGTCTCACCTCGAGTTCGACTACGGAACGGAATCCTACCTGTCTCATATATAGAATAGAGAACCTGGGCCCGAGCCTAATACCGGGGACTATTGACTGAACTTGCATTCATCTAGTTTGCTTCTCTCACCCAAACTCACTTCTATATTATTGCAGCCGGGACTAGGAGAGCTGACTTCGAGCCATGATAGCGGGATAGCCTTCTACCTATATTAGATAGAAGGAGGGGTCAGACCTTATTCAGAGCTGTAAGGCATGCAAGGAGATGGGACATACAATAAAAAAATGGGCGCCACGAAATAAATTCACTTTAGTAGCACCCTGGTTGATTTTCCTGCCCTACGCGCACTCCCCCAGGGGAAAACCAGAAAGAAGCCTTTTTCAAGAGATCCAGCAGAAAGGGGCACCAGCGAGAGATCTCCATAATTAGTTTTTCCTAGGGATGTAAGTCTCTTCTTCCGTTGAGGTCCGTACGAGAACTTCGTAGACTAAATAGATAAACCTGCGATTGTAGGCCCTTTCAGTAAAAGAAAGGAAAGAGTGGAAGCTAGGTCTAGTCTATACTAAACAACACGAACACGCCTTTTTCTTTATTAAGAGCAAACCGGTTAGCTAGCTTCCTCGGCGCGGAAAGCATCGAGGATGTAGGACTTGCTACGAGTAGTTGCAGTGGGCATGAAGCAGAACATCGGAATGGACTACTTAGTCTGGCTTACGCAAGGGATTAAGTCCAGGGCTAGAGAATCTACTTTTTACTTATAGGATCGCCTAGGCCATGCCCTTATTATCCCATTCTTTAGGAATCGAGCAAAGCTTTTTCTTTTATTACAGCTAGGAGCACATCCTGTGCTTATAGTGACACCCAAAAACGGGATCCAAGGGAGGACTCGTGGTACAAAGCAAAAAGAAAGCCAAAGCCGAGTAGAACTTCTTGCACGTGGAATTCACAAAATCATCTTCGGAATAAGCCTATGATTCCTCTACTAGCTACGAGCTAATAGAAGAGGAATGACTCGAGCTTAGGCCGGCCGGAGGGAAGAACCCACTTCTTTTAGCTCAGAGTAAAGCTCCCCTGTCCTCTATTTAGGAAGAAAGCCCGGGCGGGGAAGCAACTTGTCGAGCTAGGAGCACACGGAAGGGAGACCGCTTATTCACTTGGAAAAAGTAGCACCCTCAGGGAAGAGAAAGACCTGAATCTATTACTATATTCATTCCTGACCAAGTCAAGAGGCAGTCCTACTAGAGGTCAGATTGAAGACTTCATTCAGTTAGCTACTTACGTTTATCTATCGATTAGTTAGGGTCTTATGACACCGTCTATAGGGGGAAGCACCCTTCCTTCTAGAAAGGGAACTACCGGAAATATCAGTTACACAATTATTTAGGGAACAAGATAGGAGGAGACTTCCTACTAGCTAGTCGAGGAATGACAACAACTAACAAACGAGCTACTAGATACTAAGTAAACTGCCCATAAAAGAGCAGAGAGATCGGGGCAGGTGGCATACGGAGGAGGTGAAAGGGAACCTGGGCTTCTCCCCGTGCCAGTGTCCTTAACCCGATCCGGGTATCCTCGGATTATTCCAGCACCGGAAGATGATTTATCGTCACGATGATAAGGCTTACACTTTTTTACATATTTCTTTGTCTGTTTTTAGTGGCCAAAGGGATTAGTAAGTCGACTTTAAAATCAATAGTGTCTCCATGGGATAATCCCTATAGTGTCGTCGAGATGGTGGGATCTATCAAAGTGGATCTCCTTCCCATCCTTCGGCGATACGTGCCTTGGGTTTCCACCTCCCCCCGTATGGTATGAGTGGACCTGTGATCTGTATCAGTAGTGGTTTTATGGGTCCTGGATGGATAACCTCTTTTATGATAGAGTTCCAATCCTTTCATAGATATAGCTCACCATTCCCCACTACAAAATTCTCGTGAGGAATCCTCATTTTCTGAAATACGAGGTATGCAGATCTGTTTAGATGCCCGTTCGCTCACGATTCATGGACCCGAATAAGAGTGGTCGTTCTGTTGCTTCGAGTTGATACAATCGGTTTGAAGAAGAATTTGAAAGGCTCCTTCGATCTAGCGTATTTTGAATAGTTACAAATGATGAGATTAAGCCGGGCTAGTTTTGAGCACGGATGGTGTGCTCGCCGGTTCTCAGACATCCACTTTTATTAGCGCTTCCCTTTCGGACGCGCAGTCGTGGTTCGGCCTTTGATTTCATTTAGTTGACCGAGAAGTATAGCTGAGGTGAGCGAACAAGGAAAGTAGAGTAGGACAAGACAAAACTCCGATTCGTCGTAAGGTCTTCGTCTTGACTATGTGATTGAAACCAACATGGCTAGCTCCAACGAGCACAAGAAATGGAGCCCGGAATTGAGCAAATCTCTAAGCATTCTCCCGCAAGGCAGGAATCCTCAACAACCTTCATGAGAACTACGATCTCAGACTTCAGGGAAGGGGACTTAGGTAATAGGGCAGGTTCTTCTCCTAAAGGTAAAAAATCGATACCGTCCAATCAGATACGTCAAGCACTAGTACAATTGATACCTTTGGTTACAGGCATTCGTCAAAGGCAGCCTTCATTCAAGCGATACCAAGGGAGGAGAACTAACCAATATCAATCTTCATGTACCGACGGGTGCGTATGTCAGCCTTTCCACAATAAAATGTCAAATGCGTCACACATACCACTCGAACCTCGATCGCCGCAGAGATAAAGCAAAAAGAACGAAACTCTTGATGCGATGAGAAAATGGGTAGTCTGAAAGGAAAGGCTCAAGCGGGACTATGATTTGGGTAATCGAGACCTGATTGTGCTTTGCTGCCTGTTTAAGACAGTCATGTTCACCTTGTTCACTGGCTCGCGGACTCCTCTCCTTATGGGATATGTCTCACTATACAAGGTACACGTAGTTCAGCAGCATAAAAGGAAACAACAGAGATGAGCACGCATCTCGATCTCAGAAAGCCTCTCTTCTCTTAATGGGCTTAGATTCCTCTACACCTTTCTCGCTTCAACTTAGGCAAGAAAAAGACCAGCCGTGAGTTAGCAATCAAAACCGACTGGTTTAAACCGGGTACTTTATTTCCAGATTTTGTCCATGATTATTAAGGTAGCCAGATAAGCTCCAGGTTAAGTTTTAGTTCCGCGGATAGAGGAGCTGCTTCGAGCATTGGTATGAAATGAAACCCGGAATATTGAATTTGAAATCGCAATGAGTTAAAGAAAGCCACCCGGAATTCAGTCCATGATAGGATAGGGCTTGTGCATCTTTCTATTTGATGTTTGTTGATGGATCTATCAAAGTGGCATCGGAGATTCTTTCTTAATGAAAACTTGTATAGGCCCCTATGGCTCTCCTAAAACCCTTCATAAGGGATATGGCTATAATGATAATCTCTTGCTTTCCGCACCCGCTAGTGCTCATACACTTTCGTTTACTTGGGCTCGTGAGCTGAATTCGTGCTAGACTAGCTCTACTATTACTAATTACTATATAAATATATTAGAAAAGTGGTAAACTATAGCCTCGAGCATTGAAATTGAGGCTTCACTTCTTCCCAGCCGGTTGCTCAGCTTGGTCGGCCGCTAAGCTCAGTTGGTTTGGAACGCACTGTGTTGCTCATCTCCGTTCTCCCTCTAAAGGAAGCCGATTCTACGCCGTAAAGGAAGCGGGTGCCCAATCACTAACCAGGGGGTGGTGTTCATCAAACCCTTTCTGTAATAACAGATGCAAGTATGCGCTAGCTAGGATCTAGACTTAGACAACAATCAGGAGAGAAGATAAAGTGGCTAAAGCTACTATCTCTCTACGTTTACCAACCCTCCCTTGAGTTGAATTCAATTCAATAAATACCACCGCAACAAATGTCGATTCTATGATAGTACTTTATCTATCCACTTTCAAAGCCTGTCTATGGCCCCCTGAATTATGCTTTAAAACGTGTTTGATTGGCCTCTGAGACCCCTTCTCTCTTCCTAGCCCTATTGAGTTACTTTATTCCAGGCAAAAGGGATAGCTGGATTGAAAACCTAGCTCTATCTATAACTAAAAGTATAAAGCCCGTCCCTCCATTCCATCCGCACGTCTGGAATGAGATGATCTAAGTTCTAAGTGCCGACCTTTCTATCCTACTCGCTAGGTTCTTTGTTTTTGTCATTCCTATCCGGAAGGGCGTCTATGAAACTAAGAGAATAGATATTAAGCCCAATAGCGCACTAGTATGATACACAAATGAGGGTCAAGGGCGCCCGATCTCTCTGCTGAACCTATCAGCTCTTTCTTTCTAGTCTGCCTAGCTAGCTTTCCTTCCTTTAGTCAGGAATAGAGTCAGGCTTTCTGTCTGCTTATTCCCGTGAACAAAGAAACTCCATAGGGTTTGGTTCTATGTCATAGTCCACAACCCGTTTTGTTGCTCCAAGGGAGTGGTACGTTCAGAAAGTAGTGGATCACTAGTTGCCTCGTTCACGTAGAGAAAGCTAAGAGATGCCGGTAGCTTTTCTAGTTCTTCCCTTTCCGTCCCGCCGCCCAAATTTGTCTTATAAGGGGGACTGGTTCTGTTGCATAGCTTGCCGAGAGTGGGCCAATAGGGCCTTCCCTGCCAAAGCGGGAGGACAGCTAAGTCGGTTAAAAACGTGGTTCATGTTCCTGACCATGCCTATATCCTTCTACTGCTTACGCGTGAGATACTTATTAGCCTTTTCGATCAAAACCGGTTGATGAAACTAAAGTTGGCGAGAGATTCCTTCTCTATGCTGGGGTTCCAAGTGATTATTTTAGCTAAGCGAGTCTCGCACACAGGAAAGGTAGCGCTTTAAGTAAAGTTCCTTTATTGACTCAAGTACAGGTTGTTTGGGGAATGTTCTTAGATCCCACCCTGGGTGGTCTCTTTTCTCGAAACAAGAAAAAAGCAACTGGAGTAGATTCGTTTACAAAGTGACTAGAGTCAATTCTTTTATTCTATGCCTCATATTCTCGAAAGTAGGAAAGCCAGAAGCAAGGCCAGAAGACGCAAGAGAGCTGCTTACAAGCTAATCGAGAAGAAGATCCGAGAGAGGTTCCTAGAGCTTAGTCAGGGCCGAGTAGTAGAAGCAATTGAATTCAAAGTAGGCTGTTCGCAAAACAAAACAAGGCTCTGGTTGTTCACCAGAAGAAAGGGAGAGGGTGGAATGACTAGAGTAGGAGTCTAGGCATGGCGTGATAACTAGCTTGGTCTACTTGTACGGATGGGTGCGCATCCGCTGTCCGTGCTGACTTGGTCCTATTGATGCTGGACACTACTGCTAACTAGAGTCAGGAAGGCGAAGAAGGGAATGGGGGCCTAGCCGAACTGATGGGGACAATCAAAAAACACTTCTTTATTTGAATACAAGGCCTTATTACTGGAAAATGTCAGGCATAGGTTGTTACTATCAGATATAACTACGCCTATAAAGCACCATGGCCGGTCTCTGACTTCTGAGGTCCTTGGAATGCCTCGCGTTCTGGTTCATGCGATCAATTAAATAAATCTTTTATTCTCTCCTTCATATGAGGGTTACCCCCGTTTTGGAGAGCTTCCTCCGGCCGTTTCTCGTCGTAGTTCTTGTCCTGATGCATAAAAGGATAGTTATAAATATAGCTATAGAGCACTGCGGCATGGTTCCAGCTTGCATTCCTTGATGCTCAGATTCCTAACCTTATAAGAGGCCACTCTTACTTCGTATTGCTGATGATTATTCCTTGTGAGGGGGACTGCCCCTTCTTCTTAGAGTGATAGATAAGCTTCGATTTCCTTCGCTACGCACTTGGAAGCGGCTAGAATTCCACTTGTACTCGCTATCGGACTGACCTTCGCCCAGCAAGAAATCCTCTGTTACAAGGCGGCAGTTTCCTGGTGCATGCGACCCGCCTTCAAAGGAAAAGAGAGCCCTCATCTTGACAAGTAGTTCAGAATTAACAGGCAAAGAATGAATATCAGTCACACTGGATCGGTGCAGGCATCCTTACCCGCGCGCGGGCGAAGCGGGCTCGCCGACAGCAGCTGCTTCATTCAACAGCTCGAGTTGAAGTGGTCGAGTACCCGGCCTCCTGACCCCGAGCGAAGCGGAAACCCGAGGTCAGAGCTTGCTATAAACCTAGAGAGAAGACGAGACCAAAGAAGCAGCTGCACCTAGAGTCTGCATCTTAGCGTCTGCGTCTTATGCCTAGCTTCCTACTAGCTACAGGCAAAGAGCGGATAAAACAAGAGCTCCTAAAACAGCTGATATATCGGTTGCAGCTGCCGCTGTTAGTTCCTAGCTACCATCCAATCTATTTTGTTTTGTCTTGATTTACGACCACCCTCCGGAGTAACGTCTAATAGTTTCCTTTGCTTTTTCTTTTTAGGGTTATATCAAGCAAAGACAGAAGGGAATGTATGATTTGCAGTAAGCTAGCGATGATGGATTGCTTTGAATCAACATAACTATTACTTTACCACTTTCTCCTTGCTATAGGTACGAGCGTACCTTCTTCTGTCTTGCTATTGATTAGTCTGTATCTTCCCTTCCTTCCTGTGCTTGTAGTTCCCCCGGATAGCCAGATCCGGATGAAGGGGTTCAGTCTGTCAAGATGAACTATTTCCCCTGTGGTTTCTTGGAAAAAAGTGCCCCGTCACTCCGCCAATAAAGGGGTCAAACCCTCAAGCCAAGCCCGGTCCGACAAGCAAGTAGGAGGCTCTGCCATGGCACTATCAGATGCTTCGGGCGCTAGTTTTAGTTGTCATTCGTAGGTGCCTTTTGGTATCTATTATGGATAGATCGACTGTTCGGAACGATAGCCAATAGCTCTTCCCGCTCGGTGAGTAGCTTAGCGCTTGGTCTCCTTCGTTGACTATTAGTTTCATAAGGTCTCTAGGCTTCTTGTTTTCACTAGCTAGTATGAGATTGAGGGGTGAGACCCAAACCCAAAGGAAGATAAGGCTACTTTCCAGAGGTGAAGCTATCTTCCTATATATGGATTGCAGCTGTCTGCTGTTAGTTCTTGCCAGAGGGAGGAGCGTAAGGGCTAACATGCCTGTAGTTTCTCTTTTGAGAGCTCTATGTTGTTAGAGGAGTTTCGTGAATGTAATGTACCTCAATGGAGGGATAGACGGGATTACCTCGTGGAATGGCCTCGGAGTGACCCAGCTTCGAGGAAACTACTTAATAATCAGTAGATAGGCACACGGGATAGCACACTCGCTAGAAGGAAAGAAGGGCCGGGTCTTGACTTGAGTTCATATGTCCCCATTTCTTTCTTTGGTAGAAAATCCAGAGGCAGGAGATCACCCAATGACTGACTCACATAGAGGATTAAGAAAGGCATTACTATCTTCCTTGGCAGGAAAAGAGGAGGATCTCTATGAAGACCGTTTTTCGTAAGTCCAAAGTTGTTCAGTAGGATACGTTCCTATCCTCCCATTAATGGATCCGCGGGTTGTGGTCAACTGGGATCACCAGGCAAGGGGGATGCATTTCGATCCTACGCCCCAAACCCGCTTATTTAGGTATTTCAAACCAGCAAAGAGGACTGCTCATTCCGGAGCTAGGAGATAGACTGCCCTACCCTAGCTGCATAAGAAGTTAGCCGTGGGTTTAATTATCCATAGACTTCACTCTTAGAAAGCGTGGGGTTGGCGCCCCCGTAGTGATCAACTTACATTATAGAAAAGGGCAAGCTTTCTACTTCTTCATGCAATCTTAGGCCCGCTCTATTACTATATTAACCGATAAAGCCTTATGTATGGTCAGGCGGAGCTAGGAGACCGCACTGCGCTAACAAGGAGAAGGTAGCCCTAGGAAGTAGTGTCTCAAAAACTTCATCCATCTTTTATGCAGCTGGTGGTACTGGCATAGACTTTCCTCTTAGAACCCTTGGGTTGGGACACTTTAGCAGCGTCACCAGCAAAGGATGATGGTAGCTTTATTTCCTTTCTGTACTGGTAGTTGAATAAGGAATTCTTAAACCCCTAAGAGTGAATGAGTGATAGTAGCTTCTAGTAACTCCTGTAGCTAGGCGAATGTAGGATGGAGAGTGAGACCAGCGAGTAGGATAATAAGGGAAAAAAGGGGATCAACAAGCAGGAATGGGCTAAGTTCCACCCTTTCCAATATGAATATGAGCTAAGCTAACCGAGTCCTCTCTTCCGTCCTTTATTGAGGAATTCTTAAACCTTTCTTTGCCTTCCCGCCCGCGCTTTTTCAGTTGATGAAGTCCTCGCTTTGGGGGAACCTTTTTAGTTATTACAGACTGTATAAATGAGTCTGTGTCCCAAGCTTGCCCGCTAACTGTAACACTAGCCTTTACACAGCTGATTACCCTCTTGGCTTGGTATTTCCTTCCTTCGTTTCTGTTCCCCATCTCTCCCAAGCTCGACTAAGAGTGGAAGCCACTTCCTTTCTGGAACGCCGGAAGGAAGCATACTACTATTATAAAGCGTCAGTGTTAGTCAATGCTTCTCGGTAATGAATGAAATAGGCAAAATTCCTCTAGCGGAATCCCACACACCCCTGGCCCGAGTAGAATGGAGGTGGTAAACGCTTGCGCTTGACTGACATAGGCATAGGTTGGTTGAAGATTCACCTCTGCTCTACCTACGGTTATGGTATGTTAACTTGATTAGATTCTCTATTCTATCGGGAGTGAGGTTTTTATCCAAGGCTTCCTCCCGTATCGAAAGCGTAAGCAGGTATCCATTTGAAGCATTTCCCGAATGCCCCAATCTCTCTTTCCTGGTGAATGAGTGTGAATCTCATTAGCTAAAGAATCATTTGCTATGCTGCTTTCTTTCATCATATGTAATAGAGCTAGACTAAGTTCTTCCATTAGCCAAGCCATTAGTATAGTAGTCTTGGACTTTTCTAGTCTATATCCCCCCTAATATAGCGCATATCTACATCTACTCTAAATAGCGCATCTACTCTCTTCGGTCTAGGCTCCAATATACGGTAAGGCTCGCAAGGGCTATTGGTCAAGCGCCCTTCTCTATCTCCTGCTGATGCTAAGGTTAGCAGCTCTGCCCTTTCCTGGAATCACTCTCTATGGGCTAAAGGCGTGTTCAAGCTCTCTTCTAGATGGAAGCTGAAAGAGTCTCTCAAATAGACTGGATTTTCGACCAGAATTTCACTTTCTTTAGATCGCAAGCTTGATCAGGTATTACTCTTAGAGTCCTTTCCTTAGTAGCAGGATCCTATCATAGGCGCACTCAGTTGAGTCTAGTTCAGGAGTGAAGGCAGGCTACTCTGACAACAGGCGCATAGGAGCTATAACTCACCGGCCGGATAAGAGAGCACCCACTAGGCATAGCGGAGAGCTACCTGACAGGGAACTCAATCGCTAGAGGAGCTATGCTCCCCTTGCACTAAAGCGAAGCAGCTATGTGTGCCAATCGTACTAAAGCCATTACGTATATGAGGTCGGGATGAAGCCAAAAAACAAAGAGTTCGGTGAGCGTTCCTGCACGATACGGCTGGCCCAGTAAACTGCTTCAAAACGGAAGAAGGGCGCTGCTAGACCGGCTACGTTGCGTGAGTGGTCTCTCAACCGGATTTTTGAATCATTTCATTGATTTTTCTAGTTCCGTAAGTACGGTCTTCAAGCAAGCAAAATGCATAAATTGGTTGACAGCAGTAGGCTCACTTTAGATCTGGCTAGTCCTTGATCACTGTGAAAGAGCTTTGCCCTATATCATCCGCCCGAATTGCTTTGTCTCGTTCGATCCTGGTCCTGACCACTTAAGCGGTAATAGCAAGAGATCCCTGATTTTTGTATCCATAGTTCGTCTCATTCAACGGTAGGTTAGGGCTGCGCCGGTAGGGTATTCTCTTGCGATACGACATAAGGCTATTTACTTCCGCTTATACCCGCCGCTTGACCGATAAGAGTAAGCTAACCGGCAAAACGGCCATTAGGTCTAAGTGTCTACCACCAGTAGGCTAGAAGGCCTGTTTTTCATCTCGTGATGGAACAAGCAACGGATAAGCGTACTACCGCGAAGTTGTGCCTTAGTCACGTTTTTTCTTGCTGAGATCGTTAGATTAGAAGAGTGTTGAGGCCGAGGAAGCTAATAAAGTCATGAGGGATGTACACGAGGGAGCTTGTGGTCTCCACACGAATGGCCATATGCTAGCAAAGAAGATTCTGCGTATGGGCTTCTATTGGATTGGTCAACAATGGAAAGCGACTGCTGCCAACATGTGCGAAAATGTTTTCAGTGTCAGGAGCATGCCAACTTAATTCATACTAACCTTCCTTGTCAACAAAGATAAGTAATACAGGGTCTTCAAGGAGTTAGGTCTCTAGCTTCAGAAGTGGCAGCAAAGCACTTGGGTAAATCATCATCGGCAGATCAAAGCGCAGTAAATATAGTCCCAGGTGCAGGAGAGGGCAAGATCTCAGAAAATTGACATAGCTGTGATTGAAGCGATTGGACAGCTTTCTTTGGCCTTAATCATATCCCATCCTCTAAGGAGTTCAGTTTGCAGGAGAGAGAAAGTTCTTTTATCAAATAGGCGCTAAAGAAATTGACTATCAGAACAGAAACCATACTACCCGAAAGCATACCGCCCAAACAAAGGATACCATCTCAGGCATAGCAGAAAGCAAGGTCAACCAATCTACCCAAGCCAATATCGCCGACAAGGAAGGAAAGGCATTAATCTTAATACAAGCTTGGCTACTAAAGAAAGAAGTGTCTAGGGCTTCGCCCCTTTTCATCTTTTCTATTGTATTTCTTTCCGGCTATTTATCAAGAAAAAGATTGTCTAAGCGGCCAGGACGTACATCGTACAAGATGTCGCTCATTTCCTTTAGGAGGAGGTACCGGAGTCAACCCTACTCCCCTCATTTGAGTTGGAGACTAATGAATTGACGAGTGAGTGGAGGTAAGGCACTCTCCAAAGATAGGGCCAACCGTAACGGACATAAGATCATCCGAAACTCTCCCGAACCAACTCTTTCTTGGCTATTCGTCCCAATCCCGATACGGGGCGATGTACCTGTATCTGGCGAGGATGCTTATGTTAGTGGTGGTACAGAAGCTGCTTCTTCGACTGGATCCACTTAGTCAACTGCCTTTGCCTCTGGTGATTCATTTCGATCTCGAACTGAAAGATATGCTCCTATCTACTCCTGGCCCTTCTAGGCCTACTTACAGCCTCTTTTTGGCTATGCTCGCTCCTTGTGGTTTGTGGAAAAGTCGTCTTCTTCATCACGCCTCCTAACCCAAATCCATCTTGTCTGGCTCTGCAGCGGTGCGACTCTCACCGCATTCTTGTCTTGTCTTTCTACTTGGTCTCGGCCATTATCTACGCCTTTAGTCTTAGTTGGTCTGTGTAATAGGTCTATGTCTGCATCGACTTCAGTTCCTCAACAAGTAAGCAAGTAAGCAGATATTCTGTAGTGAGTGCTAAGTGGTGCTGTAGCGCTCCCTGCCTACTACAGGTATGTTGGCAAGGTCGAAGTTTACTTATACCATCTGGAGAATGAATATTGAAACAAGGGTCCCTAACCATATGAGTTGGAGAGCTCTATTCTTTTGCGGTCGGTACAGCCATAGGCTCATAGATCGCGGGGGTAGACCATAGCTTAGCTGAAAGGTCTTGGGCAGCGCTTTTGGAGTAAATGGTACTATAGATCATTGGGTTGGGCCCCATTTCTAGTGAAAAGTCTCGAATTCTCCTCCTCGTAGTGGCACCGGGGAGCTGGTTGGATGGGGAAGTCTACTTCTCGCACTAAGAAAACGGATGAGTTACTGCAGCGAGCTGACGTCTTGTGCTACAGAAAGCAATTTTGCAAGGATCATCTTGTCAAAGATCCAATTTACAGGTTTTACCACGACTGGCTCGAATCTCTTTATCTACGGCTAATCACCCCGTCTCCGGACTTCTCATCTCCATCTCCAGTATCTTCCGCATCCGAACTCTTGGTTTGGACCTTTGGTTCACTAGACTTTAGGTGCTTTTTAGCTGTCTTCGAGGTTCATTTCTCAGCAACTACCCCCGTCTTCTCAGCTTTTGACTATCTCGAGTTTCTCATCTATGAACGTGCCTTTTCTGCTCTTGTCGGAGTAGCTACTCTTGGTGCTTTTGTAAAGGCATAGCGTAAGGTAGTTTACTTGCTTATATAAGCAAGATGTGCCGTAATCCAAATTTCGAGTTTACCTTGTTAAAATAGCTTCATCAGCTAGAGTGGAAGTAGCATCCTCACCACCATCATAGGGAGTAGAGACAGGGGCTATGGTATAAGCATAGGTAGCAAGCAATAGAATGGTACCTGAACCCACCTAAGTGAGGGATAGTCAATAACATCCCAGAATGCGAGAAGATTACTTTTGGCTTTCCCGTTACTCCGGTCTCTGGTGCTTTTGCTTATGCGTCATAAATAGATAATATGCAGATGTTTGTTATAACAAAAAGATTATTGGAACATCATAAAATGTAGGAACAACTGGAATGCTTGCTGGGAAAGAAGCTGGGATAGGAAGGGAGACTTTTCGGGATGGTGGCTAAGGAGATGGAACAGGAAGGAATGCTTTTGGCTATGCCCTTTAAACTAGTGTATTTGGAACTGCATCTTATAGAACTAGCAAGGGTGCTCCCTATTCTTTTCCTTCTCTCCTAGATTGAATAAAGCCGAAAGAGTGCGCTGGAATGCCTGCTTCTGCCCGATACGGAGCAAACCTAGAGAGAGGAACGGAGGCAAAGCAAACAAGCCAAGCTAACTACGGAACGGATGCTACTAGACGGAAGCCTAATAGGAGTCTCGCTGAAAGTGGTTGCTTTCTCTAGCTTCAAGTGAAAGAGACTTAATAATCATACTCGATCCGCGCTTAAAGTAGTCCAACAGGAGTACCCGCTTCCCTCTCCCTCCGACCATGGCACTGAATCTGCAGAAACTAAGCCTGAATTGGTTCTCCTTCTTATTCCCACCCTGTCTTGCTCTTTAGCTTGATGATGGAAGCGTAATGACCTAGTCAGTGAAGAACAGCCCTTCGGTTTCACTCTTTGTTTCTATGTTCTCCGTTCGCACGCTTACCTCACCTGAGGTAACCTTCCTCACTCTCTTAACGACTAGGACAAGAACATCTATATTTACCAATTACACCAACGGCCGTTCCCACAGCAGCAACTACATTTATTTACCAACAGCTCTACGTTCCATAACAACAGTCACTTAAGTAGCTCTTCCAGTTCCATTAAGCTTACATTGTTCCCCGCTCCGCCCTATCTTTGGATAGTGCCATCGCTCTCTTAAACGAGAAGAAGAAGCAGGATTCATAAAGCCCGTTCAAGATGGCTCAACAATGAGTATAATAAAGAATAGCGGCATTTAAGACACGAAAATGATCCTTTATAGGGAATCAAGGCCTACTTTAAGTCATGCTTTTCTGTACTTAAAACGCAGTGCTGCAACGGCGAAAGAGCGCCGACGGATGGGGCCTTCGTTAAGGTTGACTTAAAGAAGATGCTCCTATCCTTATATAATATACAAGAAAATGAAGATCTCTCTTTATAGTTTATATATGGAGTAGAGACCAGCGAGCGGAAAGAGGCGAGCCAATCTTGAGTCAATAAGATGCGATAAGAGCCCTTTTTTTTAGCCAGTTTAGGCCTTTGCAAAGAGTGCTGATGTACAAAAGCCCTTCCCTCTATTTATCGCACTTCTCCCATTCCTCACGGGTAAAAGCGTGCGTATAGAGGCGGGTGAACTAACCCTTCGGGGTAAGAAGATGGTCGTATGTTTCGGGCTGCTGAGGAGATGCTCAGGACTGAAGGGAAATCCCTGGACCAAGCGAAAGGTCCTATGTATGATCAAACCAAATATGGTCCAACGACCTGTTCAACAGCAAAAGCTCGAGCCAGCCTTGCGACGCCTAACCTATCCAGCTGAAGATGGTTTTGGTCGTGGCCTAAGATCAATGTAGTTGGCCAGAATAGTTTCTTCTTATCCGATTTTAGCATCCTTTTTTCTTTACTTGTGAATCGAGATTTTAAGGAATTGCTCTGCCCAGAAGATGGAATCTTTATGGCTCTAGTGACAACATCAGAAAGAAAGAAAGGTGGGAAGTCAACGATAGAAGGCAAGCATCCAAATAAACAGATTGCTAGGAGCCAGAAGAGAAGAGATGCATCGAGACTCACCTGGGAAAGAAAGCGGAGTTTTCATTGATGGAGATCCCATCGTCATTTCTAAATCTGGAACCCTTTTTATTATCCCCAACCCACCCCATTGATAGGGGCCCTCTCTTCGAATCGAAGGACTGTGGGGCTGCTGGGCTTCGAATAGATACAAATAGGTTCCTTGATCCAGGGGATGGAGAGATAGATTAATAGTTAGGATCTCCCCTTATTTTTGGAAAGCTGGTGGCCGCTTGGTGCTTCTTTCCCTCGATCGGTCGCCCCAGACGGGTGAATTCAGTCCTTCGCTACCACTTCCTTCCCACCGATTGATAGCTCTAGTTACGCCTCAGCTTCCGTCTAGACACGAATGCCTTGGAGCAAGAGACCTGGACTCACCTTCTTTGTATCCAAGATCTGGTCCTGCTGGAGAGGGAATTAAAGAAAAGCCCTTCGATCGTCGGATAGAGACCCAGGTCATGCAGTTGGTGGGCCTAGTCCCGTTCCTTCTTTTGTTGATGCTAGATCGCCGGGGCCTGGATGGATCCCAGTCCACGGGAACGAGATCGATGAGCGGAAGGAGTGGAATTCGATTGCTTAGATACAGCTCCGTAGCCCACCTTCGATCGGATAGATGCCCCGGATTGGTTCCAATGAATGGCATACCTTCAGGGGCCTTGAAAGATCCTAGTTATAGCTATCTCAGGGTTCTATCTGGTTATTGGTAGCTGGAGGGGCTCGGCATTAGAAGATGGAGTAGAGCTGCTTGCTCCGGAATCAATTGATTGAGAGGCGGGTGCTAGGCTATTTTTCTTGCTCATCTCTTTCCCCAAACAAAGTGGTAGATCGAACCCCTATTTATATCAGCCATGTCACGAGAGCGGATTCAGTTGGTTCCATCGGTCATTCTGCGAACCTGCCCTACCACTTCAAGTATCACTTACTGGTCAATTAAAGTGGGGTCAGTTTCAGTCTTCTTCGGAGCTTGAAAGTCAAAGAGTCTCATGCACTTGCTTATAGAACTAAAGAACGGGGTTGTTAGCTACTTCAGTAGTTCGAATATCTATCTACTAGTGGTTCCCCGCCTATCGTTGAAGTTTATCCTCCCGCCATTCCTTTTATCGATTTGAGTTCTGTTGTCCGTTTGCTAGAGTCCTTGGCTCGCATAGTTTCATAAGGCTCGCGTAGTCCAACCCATTAAGAGCTACCAATCCCCCTTAAGAGCAGAGTAAAACAACCCCATGGCGAGCATACAAACCAAGACAAAGCTCTGTGGTTCATAATATTCCAGTTCCGGTTGTCCTTATGGAATTCCTCTTTCTGTTGCTGGTCGAGGACACTAAACCTCCCCGCTAGCAAGATCGGGAGGTTTACTTATTTTGAAGGAATACCCAACTACAGAAGGACGTTCGGTGACTTGCCTGGTCCGGTTGGTTCCTAGCTGACTTGCCTTTGCCAGCTCCAGCTCCAGCTACAAAAGTCAAGCCAACCAATACAGATGTGCTCCAAGTCACCTATTGCGTTCTATTCTTCCTATTTACATTGCTTTCTTTACTATTCTATACATACTTTCTCTGACTTCTTCCTGTTCAGGTGGCTGTTACGTTAAAAGGCGAGCGTACAATCACGTGTTAAGTTAAAGCTCGCGTAGTCTGGTCTGCCTGTTTCGGTTGGGGCCACATCATAACTTTTTATTGATGGTGACTTCTACGATCATGGGCTGAGCGTCTATAAAGAACATCATGCCACCTGGTATGACTGGGGATTGCCTGCCGATCCGATAGGCGCTCTATGTAGTGGTCGGCCCCCCTAGTAGTCGGCATTCTAGAAGCGACTTGTCGTAGAAGCTTTGCTTCCCCCCAGAATGCCATACTAAGACTAACAACTGTAAGCTCTCTATAACAGAAGAAGCTTAATGACTGACTACTAATAAAGCTCGCGACCTACTTTGATTCAAAAGGCGAACAGGGTTGGTTTGGCAAAAAACGGGTGAAAAAAAAAGG